GGAACCAATCTATAATGAAATTCGCTCAAGAGACGCCAAACGTGTAATAGTTCTGACAAAAGAGAAGCAGCAGCAGCAGCCTGATGATGATGAAACAGAGGAACCAAGCGATATAGACAAGATAATCTTTCCAGAACGTGAAGATTATCGCCGAAACCTAATCTGGGGTTCTATACGTGCTCAAAGACGTAAAATAGTTAATTGGAAAACGTTTCAAGGACGTGGGCATTCCCCTCTTTTTCTTGACAGAATAAAAAACTTACGTAATTATTTTGTTGATTTCTTTCTTGATATTGTTGATTCCTTTGAAAAAATTTTGAGAATTATTAGAAATTTGCTAATTTTGCTAATAAAGCCAATAAGTAAAAGGTTAGCATTCCAAATTTTAGAACAGAGAGAAGAGCAGCAAACAAATAGAGAAGAAAAAAAAAACAGAAAGAAAGACGAAAAAAATGAAGAAAATAAAAAAACTAAGAAAAAGGAAAAAACTAATAAAAAGGAAGAAAAAACTGAGACGGAAACGGATCGAAGGCAACGAATATGGATATCCGAGTTCTGGACAATCATTGACTATGCGCAAGAAGCGAGAGGTTGCTTATTACTAACTCAGTCTTTTATTAGAAGAAAGATTATAATACCTTCATTGATAATAGTGAAAAATATTGGACGTATGTTACTATTTCAACGTCCTGAATGGTATGAAGATTTAGAGGATTGGAAAAAGGAGTCACATGTTAGATGTACCTATGAGGGTCTTCCATTATCCGAAACAGACTTTCCGGAAGATTGGTTGGAAGAGGGTATTCAGATAAAAATCTTATTTCCTTTCCGTCTGAAACCTTGGCACGTACCTAAAGATAAAAATCGAAAAAAAGAAGAAGCAGAAAAAGTGGATTTTTGTTTTTTAACAGTTTATGGAACTGAAACCTACCTTCCTTTTGGTCGTTCCCGAATACCACCCGCCATTGTTGAGTCCTTTTTTAAACCTATTTTTCAGGAACTCAAGAGAAAAATGATAAATTGCAAAAATAAGATTTTTCAACTTGTAAAAATGCTTTTTCAAAAAGTGAAAGGAAAAACCAAATTCCTTCCAGAAGTTGCACTAAAAGTTGCACGAAAAGTTGCAACTTTTGCAACAAAATGGTTTCGCAAAAGTATCATTTTGTGGAAAAAGATAAGAGAAGGTTTGAAAAAAATACAAGAACTCTCAAAAAAAGTAAAAGTCAAAAAAGTAATAGAATTCTTAAAAACAAATCCAAATTTCTTATTATTTCGATCAAAACAATCAAGAGAGGTAGAAGTATATGAATCAAGTGAAACTAAAAAAGAAAGAGATCCCATAACCAGCAATCAGATGATTCCTGATCAAATTTCATCTCCAAGTTCGACAAATTCAGAAAAAAAAATGAAGGATCTTACTAATAGAGCAAATAAAGCTAGAAATGAAATCGAAAGAATTAGAAAAGAGAAAAAAAAAAAAAAGATGAGTCTTAAGAAAACAAGTTCTAATGCTAAAAGATTGCAAAGAATAAAGGATCGATTAATCCGTAAATTACCCGTTTATTTGAAATTATTCATTCAAAGAATATACACAGGTATTTTTTTCTCTATCATTAATATTCGCAGAATGAGTAAAAAATTATTTCTTGAATCAAGAAAAAAAATTCGAAATAAATCCATTCAAGATCAAGAAATAAATAGAAAAGATCAAACTCTTTTTATTTATACTATAAAAAATAGAAAAGAGTCCCTTTCTACTATTTTGACTAATAATAGTAAGAAAAATTCACATATTTTTTATGACTTGTCCTACTTGTCACAAGCATATGTATTTTACAAATTATCACAAATCCAAGTTAGTAATTTGGATAAATTCAAATCAGTTCTTCAATATCTTCAATATCAAGGAATCCCTTTTTTTCTTAGGTCTGAAATAAAGGATTCTTTGAAAACACAAGGAATAGTTCATTCTAAATTAAGGAATAAGAGACTTCCGAGTTCGGAAATGAATCAATGGAAAAACTGGTTAAGAGGGCATTATCAATACGATTTATCTAAGACCAGATGGTCTAGATTAATACCACAACGATGGCGAAATAGAGTTCATCGTATGGTTAAAAGGAAAAATTTCAACAAAAGGAATTTATATGAAAAATATGAAAAAGATCAATTAATTGATTACAAAAAAGAAAATATTTGTGAAGTCTCGAATCTAAATCTAAATATAAAAGATGATAATTTTGTAAAATCCTGTAAATATGATCTTTTATCATATAAATCTATTAATTCTGAAAATAAAAAGGACCTCTTAATTTCTAGATCGCCGTTTGATAAGCCTTCTTTTAATTCCAACACAGCTCTTTTTGATCTGTTGATGGATATGGTGCGGGAGACCTCTATCTCTATCAACAACAATATCAATAATTTTATAGGAACAGACGATATTCCATATACGGAAAAAACTCCCGATAGAAAATATTTGGATTGGAAAATGATCCATTTTGGTACACAAAAAGTCGATATTGAGAACTGGATCACGATCGATGTCAATAGGAATCAAAAATACAATAGGAAGCAAAAGACTCCGATTTTGACTATTTTTACTAATAGTTATGTTAGTAATTATTTTAAAATAATTTATAAAATTGATAAAAAAACTAAAGAACAAATTTTGAATTTGGATTTTATTAGGATTCCAGAAATGAATCCATCAAACTCCTCCAAAGGATTTTTGGATTGGATGGGGATGAATGAAAAACGTCCCATATTGAAGATGGGTTTTGATTTCTTCCCAGAATTAGTCTTACTTTATAATGAATATAAAACGAAACCTTGGCTTATACCAAGAAAATTACTTCTTTTAGATTTGAATAATAATGAAATTGATGCAGATAATAATGAAATTAATGCAGATAACAAAAAGAATGAAAAAAAAGAAGAAAAAAAAGAAGAAGAAAAAAAAGAAAAAAAAGAAGAAGAAAAAAAAGAAAAAAAAGAAGAAGAAAAAAAAGAAAAAAAAGAAGAAGAAAAAAAAGAAGAAAAAAAAGAAGAAAAAAAAGAAGAAGAAAAAAAAGAAGAAAAAAATCAAACCACGGAATCGACCACGAAAAAAGGTAATAGTAAAAAGCAAAGAAAAGAAGAAATGGATGCAGCCTTAAGACGTTATTTTCATTTTCAATTGAACTGGCACCCGGACTTCGGTCCAGATGCACATCAAAAAATGGAGGTAAATTGGGAGGTATATTCTTTGCTGTATAGACTATTCGACGATGAAAATCCAAATCCAAGAAAAGGAGCAGCAAGAGATCCAATAAGCATGCTTCGATCCTCGATTTACAGTGGAGAACTGTCTTTTGATCTACTGCTAACGTCGGTTCGTAAGATTGAAGATTTGAGAGCATTGCTGAAAAATCAAAAGGGACTGTTTATTATCGAACCCATTCGCCAGTTTAGAAAAAAGAACGGGCAGTTTATTATGTATCAAACCATCGGTATTTCATTGGTTCATAATAATAAGCACGAACTTTATCAAAAATACCGAGAAAAAAGATATGGTTCTAAGACGAATTTTGATGAATCTATTCCACCACATGAAAGAATAACAAGAAATGATGAAAGAATACCAACAAATGATGAAGATGAAAATGAAAGAAGGAACAAAAGACTAACAAGAAATTATGAAAGAATAAGAAGAAATGCAGACAAAAATCATTTGGATTTGCTTGTTCCGGAAAATATTTTCTCATTTAGGCGTCGTAGAAAATTAAGAATTCTAAACTGTTTGAATTCAAAGAATAGGAATGATGTAGATAGAAATCCTGTATTTTGCAACGAGAAGAATAGCAGCCAAGACCTTGATAGAGAGAAAAATCTATTAATGAAATTGAAGTTTTTTCTTTGGCCTAATTATCGATTGGAAGATTTAGCTTGTATGAATCGCTATTGGTTTGATACCAATAATGGCAGTCGTTTCAGTATGTTAAGGATACGTTTGTATCCACGATTGAAAATTCGTTGATAGTCTATTTTTCCTATATATCCTATTTCCTATATATCCTCTACTAGAACTAGAATAGGATATATAGGATATATGACAATGAATATATCAATTCAATCTAGAAATGAATCATATCGATTTTTATCGAAAATCACGACAATTTCAACTTCTTAACTTCATTTCTTCAATTTAGGTCTAAATTCTTCACTTTTGTGAATATTGTAAATACAAAAATGTCCCAATCCTTTTCTCTCCCTATCGAAATCCAATTGAAAATTGGATCAATTCGTTTGAATTGAAAAAATTAGGAGTTGATAAAGAAATTTGGATTCGAATTTTATGATATATTATATATCAATATATCACATTCAAACGAACGACATTATTATTACTGATTTGATAAAATTCATATCTGGAAATATAAAAAGAGGGGACAGTTTTTATGATAAGAAATTCATTCATTCCTATTATTTCTCAAAAAGAAAACAAAGAAAACAGAGGGTCCGTTGAATTTCAAGTATTGAGTTTTACCACTAAGATAAGGAGACTTACTTCACATTTGAAATTGCACAAAACAGACTATTCAACTGAGAGAGGTTTGCGACAAATTTTGGGAAAACGTCAAAGACTACTGGCTTATTTGTCAAAAAAAAAAAAAAATAGAGTACATTATCAAGAATTACAAGAATTAATTACTCAGTTGGATATTCGAGAGACAAAAAGATAAAAACTCGTTAATTTGAGGAATGATATAATTGGATGAACTTCTTTTTACTTTCAACAATTCATGGAAGAATGGCTCGGTGAAAAACTTATGATTGCACCAACTACAAGAAAAGACCTCATGATAGTCAATATGGGCCCTCATCACCCATCAATGCATGGTGTTCTTCGACTTATCGTTACTCTCGATGGTGAAGATGTTATTGACTGTGAACCCATATTGGGTTATTTACACAGAGGAATGGAGAAAATTGCGGAAAACCGAACAATTCTACAATATTTGCCTTATGTAACACGTTGGGATTATTTAGCTACTATGTTCACAGAAGCAATAAGCGTAAATGGACCCGAACAACTAGGCAATATTCAAGTACCTAAAAGGGCTAGCTATATCCGAGCCATTATGTTAGAGTTGAGTCGTATAGCTTCCCATTTGTTATGGCTTGGCCCTTTTATGGCAGATATTGGGGCACAGACCCCTTTCTTCTATATTTTTCGAGAACGAGAATTCATATATGACCTATTCGAAGCTGCCACCGGTATGCGTATGATGCATAATTTTTTTCGTATCGGAGGAATAGCTGCCGATCTACCTCATGGATGGATAGATAAATGTTTGGATTTTTGCGATTATTTTTTAACAGGGGTTGTTGAATATCAAAAGCTTATTACACGGAATCCCATTTTTTTAGAACGAGTTGAGGGCGTAGGCATTATTGGAGCAGAAGAAGCACTAAATTGGGGTTTATCAGGCCCAATGCTACGAGCTTCCGGAATACAATGGGACCTTCGTAAAATTGATCATTATGAGTGTTATGACGAATTTGATTGGAAGGTTCAATGGCAAAAAGAAGGGGATTCATTAGCTCGTTATTTAGTACGAATCAGTGAAATGACAGAATCCATAAAAATTATCCAACAGGCCCTGGAAAGAATTCCAGGGGGACCCTTTGAGAATTTAGAAATCCGACGCTTTGATAGAATAAAAGATACTGAATGGAATGATTTTGAATATCGATTTATTAGTAAAAAACCTTCTCCAACTTTTGAATTGTCCAAACAAGAACTTTATGTAAGAGTTGAAGCACCAAAAGGAGAATTGGGAATTTTTCTGATAGGGGATCAGAGTGTTTTTCCTTGGAGATGGAAAATTCGCCCACCGGGTTTTATCAACTTGCAAATTCTTTCTCAGTTAGTTAAAAGAATGAAATTGGCTGATATTATGACCATACTAGGTAGTATAGATATCATTATGGGAGAAGTTGATCGTTGAAATGACAATTTATAATACAACAGAACTACAAGCTATCCATTCTTTTTCAAGATTGGAATTCGTAAAAGAAGTCTATGGGATCATATGGGTGCTTATCCCTATTTTGACTCTTGTATTAGGAATCACACTAGGTGTACTAGTAATCGTTTGGTTAGAAAGAGAAATATCTGCAGGGATACAACAACGTATTGGACCTGAATACGCCGGCCCCTTAGGAGTTCTTCAAGCTCTAGCAGATGGTACAAAACTGCTTTTCAAAGAGAATCTTTTTCCATCTAGAGGGGATACTCGTTTATTCAATATCGGTCCATCCATAGCAGTTATATCAATTTTACTAAGTTATTCAGTAATTCCTTTTGGTTATCGCCTTATTTTAGCCGATCTTAGTATTGGTGTTTTTTTATGGATCGCTGTTTCAAGTCTTGCTCCCATTGGACTTCTTATGTCGGGATATGGATCAAATAATAAATATTCCTTTTTAGGTGGTTTAAGAGCTGCTGCTCAATCAATTAGTTATGAAATACCATTAACTCTATGTGTATTATCAATATCTCTACGTGTGATTCGGTAAGACAGAAAAATTCCCCTATTTCTTTTCTTTCTAATAAGTTATAGTAAGAAAGTGAAATGATTAAGAAAGTGAAATGATTTATATATTCTTTTTTATTCAACATTTGGATTTTGGGTTGATGAACTAAACCAGATAGTTATATGAGTGAGATAAAACAGCTTTTTTAATTTGCAGTTAGTTGGATTGAATCTCATTTCCTATGTACAAGAATGAAATGAAAGTAAATATAAGCAGTCGAGACTGTTTACCCCAAGATTGGTTGATTAGTCATCATGGCTTGAAGCGGGTTCAAAAGATCAACTTATGGAACTTTTACTATCTAGTAACATAGGTAGATTCCCATAAATGGAAGGTTAACAAAAATGAGTGGATGGTTAGGAAGACCAAGATACACAAAGGATTCATTAGTAATGGAAATTCTGTAAATTATTCAACAGGATATTTCTCTACCTAAAAAGGAATTCAAATTGGGGCTTTAAGTTAGTAGAAACGATTAAGAAGTACTCCCCATGATTCGATCCAGAGTATGTTCCTATCCACTGATTAAGTAAATAACTATTAAGAACGAAGTAATCTTTTACTTTGGTACTGTCCCTTTTTCTGAGAAAGGAGAATAGGAACAAAAAAATTCGAAGAAAGAACAGAATTGCAAAAAAAGAAAAATTTTTTCTTTCCTATATACATACCTATTTTATTTCGAAATTTTCTTTCGAAAGATAGAATTCTTGTCATGATGCATGAACTATAATGCAATGTCTAATTCTTTTTCGTAGTGTAAAATGATAGGTTGAAATAGCTATGTGATATTCCTCAAAAAAAGTCTTTTTTTATTCAACGATAAAGTTATTAATCAACAAAGAAAAATGAAAATTATTAAAATAAAAGATGAGATCAATTCAGAAGCACTTTTCTTTATTAGAAAAATATTGCTTATAA